TTATTCGAAACGCCCCGTGATTTTCAACCAATTCTGCGCTTCAATATAATTACCAGGAGTAAGCGCAATAGCTTGTTTCCAATACTCGGCGGCTTGATTGAACCAAGCCTCCGCAATTTCCGAATCTCCCTGTCGAATGGCCTGTTCTCCCCGGTCGGAATAGGCGGGTCAATTCCTTTCCTTAGAACCGTACTTGAGAGTTTCCCGCCTCATACGGCTCGGCAATCAATTCTTTTGGTGTCCCAGTTTTTTTTTAATCTACTATAACTATATCGAATTGAATGATATTTTTCATAGATCTATCCTTATCCTTTTTTCGCTGGTTAACCAAAAGAGGTTAATTCCATGAGCATGAGTTTCAAACTTGACTTTTGATTAAATTAATAAAACAATCAGCTTTCATTTTATCTTTTCTCCCACCGTCAGAAGAATAACATATATGCATAAGCATTTCCACTATGGTTAGAATTTTCTGAAAGGTATCTATCTCGGTTTCATATAAAAATTTATATAGAATCTTTGAAAAAGTCTTTTCTTCGTAAGAAAGAAAGGACTTACTGTCTTTGGGATCTGATGCTACACCGCTGCTCAATACCTTAGGGGATCGACTTTATTACATAAGTAGATTCCTTACTTTTATCTCATATCATGACATAAATAAGCAGTTCTTATTGGATCGGCATCGTCCCCAAACCTCGCGAATTGGTCTTTACGGTGCTTCCTATATCAATTAGATTCTTTATCCATAGAATAAACTATCTAGGCATATTGATTTCTTCATATTTCGACTTCTATGAAGTTTCTTTTTTTACTACAGCTGATAAAAATCGTTTTTTGCACGATGCAGATGTAGAAAGCCTATTTTTTTCTAGTATTTATTAGTGTATTTGCTCTTTCTTCTCTCCTTTTTTTCTTTATTTTTTCTTTCTATAGTAGAGATAGTCGCACGTAATGACAGATCACAGCCATATTATTAAAAGCTTGTGGTAAGAACGGATTTCGTTCTAGTGCCCGAAAATAATATTCTAAAGCCTTTGTATGTTCTCCGTTACTTGTGTGGATAAGGCCTATGTTATAGAGTATATAGCTTCGATCATAGGGATCGATTTCTAGTCGCATAGCTTCATAATAATTCTGTAAAGCTTCCGCATAATTGCCTTCAGATTGAGCTGACATCCGTTACGGTCGTCATTCGATTCAAAGAATTCTCCGTTCCAGAACCGTACATGAGATTTTTATCTCATACGGCTCCTCCCTTATCATAATGAGCATAATACATGGAATCCAAAAAGATTGAAATATTCTCATTATGAACTGAGTGGGGCTAATGTTTTTCCAAGAAATCTCTAGCCAACCTTCCTGCAAAAGATCTTTTCTTAACATCACGCGTGTTGGTACTGGTACTAGATAAAACTGTAAACTCCAATAATTCAATTTCTTTGTTCTCAACGCCCCCTAATGTACAGGAATTAATCACTTCAACAGTCTTCGATGGTTCTAAGGGTATCCAAAGTACGAGCGAGATGGATGTTTGTTATCCCAACCATTCTTCTTAGTCCTGACCCCGCTAAGGAAAAGGGGCAATTTCTAACAAAGTTTTCGTGTTGTTGATTCCTAGGCGTAGCGCTTCTTTCCCTATGCTGCCTATTGGTACTAGTGTAGTAGGGTTGACCTACAATACGGAACCCCTAGGTGTAACCTTTCGCTCAATACTAGAATCGACAATTGAAGCATCCGAGGCTGCATTAATCGGGGACACACGACAGAAGGAATTGTTTTATCTATAAACTTCACCTTCAACAGGCGTAGATTTTTTTAATAATCTTTTTTCGGTCTTTTCTATCCCGAATCATCTTTCTTTCTCCTAAGCTAAGACTGAAAGTGGTAAATAAAACGATAATCAAATCACACCATCTCTGTAATAGGTAAATGCCTCTTTTTCTCCTGAAGTTGTTGGAATTATTCGTAATAAGATATTGGCTACAATTGAAAAGGTCTTATCGATAAAATTTCCATTTATCCGCGATCTGGGCATAGGTAAAAATCCATTCTATAATTCTTTTCATTACCTCTCGTGAGAAAACGATCCCACAAACAAAGGAATTGTACAGTACAAAATAACATAAAAGAGGACTCATTAAAAAAAAGTATGACCTTCTACTTCAATTTTTTCTTTGATGAAAGGTTTTCTATTTTTCTAGTTAGAATGGATTCGATTGTCCGTACTCATCTAACACTCTAATATGAACAACTCGCTATTCACTCGGGTTCTCGGTCATAATTATTATGTAGGAGAGATGGCCGAGTGGTTCAAGGCGTAGCATTGGAACTGCTATGTAGACTTTTGTTTACCGGGGGTTCGAATCCCTCTCTTTCCGTACCTTTACCTAATTCACCAATGTAACTGATCGCAAAGTATCCAATCAAAAAACAATGACTACCAAGCAGCCAGACCCCTTTCTTTTTTGAGGTAGATTCTCAATTCCTAATTTCTGCGATA